TGCATAAAAAAAAAAGAAAAACGAATCTGATTATGAGTTGTGAAGCAATAAGAATATATGGATAAATGAAAGGGTGAAAGAAAGAGAGAAAAATAATATCAATGATATATAATTTTAATATGTAAGGTCTATGAGTCATCTCATAAAAGGTAGTGTAATAAAGCATCAATATTAATTAATCCATAATTAGATGACTATATTCATAGAACAAACAAATCAAGAGCCCCGAGTCAATAAAAACTGAGAGGGTTGACTCAAGAAAAAATAAAATTGAATTAGAGGCTCCATTGTACAATTCAGACCTAACCATTAATCGAGAAGCGATGGGAACGACGGAACCTGTGAATGCCTAAGATTTTATTAAAAACGCATCTTAATGATTCATTGGGTGGGATGGCGGAAGGAACCAAGAACCAATCCATTTATTCTGAGGAGTCATGTTCTGAGGAGTCATGAGCTAACCCTACATCTGAAATAAATAATGAAAGAGTAAATATTCGCCCGCGAAAATTGCGATTTTATTGGATTTCTAAATTGGGACCAATCCGATATGATAATAAAAGTAAAAACAAAATAAAGATTCGTTAGAACCTTCTGACATAACAAAACAAGATTATCTATTTATATTTAGATAGCAAGAATTGTCTATAATATAAAAAGAATACTTGTTTAGTTATATATCAATATCAAAACAAGATATACAAATTTCCAATAGACCAATAGATTAGATGAAATCTCAAAAAATCCCACGACGATTCGGTATATTATTTTATTCATTAAATCCATGTATATTATATTTTAATCGTTTAATTCGCGAGGAGCCGTATGAGGTGAAAATCTCATGTACGGTTCTGTAGTAGAGATGGAATTGAGAAAGAACCATCAACTATAACCCCAAAAGAACCAGATTCCGTAAACAACATAGAGGAAGAATGAAAGGAATATCCTATCGAGGTAATCATATTTGCTTTGGTAGATATGCTCTTCAGGCACTTGAGCCCACTTGGATCACATCTAGACAAATAGAAGCAGGTCGCCGGGCAATGTCACGAAATGCCCGCCGCGGTGGAAAAATATGGGTACGCATATTTCCAGACAAACCGGTTACAGTAAGACCTACAGAAACGCGTATGGGTTCGGGAAAAGGATCTCCCGAATATTGGGTAGCTGTCGTTAAACCAGGTAGAATACTTTATGAAATGGGGGGAGTCACAGAAAATATAGCCAGAAAAGCTATTGCAATAGCAGCATCCAAAATGCCTATACGAACTCAATTCATTATTTCGGCATAATAATTAGAACCAAAGGAAAGAGGTCTTTGGGATGAAAAAAAAAACAATTGTAATTGTAGGTTTCTTTTTTTTTTTTTGGATACACAATATTTCTTTTTTTTTACTTCGCCCTTTGCACTGAAAGAACAGATAAAAAAAATGATATGATTCAACCTCAAACCCATTTGAATGTAGCCGATAACAGCGGGGCCCGCGAATTGATGTGTATTCGAATCATAGGAACTAGTAATCGACGATATGCTTATATTGGTGACGTTATTGTTGCTGTAATCAAGGAAGCAGTACCAAATACATCTTTAGAAAGATCAGAAGTGATCAGAGCTGTAATTGTACGTACTTGTAAAGAACTCAAACGTAAGAACGGTATGATAATACAATATGATGATAATGCTGCGGTTGTCATTGATCAAGAAGGAAATCCAAAAGGAACTCGAATTTTTGGTGCGATCGCCCGGGAATTGAGACAGTTAAATTTCACTAAAATAGTTTCATTAGCACCTGAGGTATTATAAGACGAGACCGTGATATATTTATAGTATTTGAATGAAATAGAAATGAATAATTAATAGATTGATTATGTCTCACGCATATACCTTTTGTAATTATTATAAATATTATAAATAAAAAAAAAAAAATATTTTTTTTTCATAAATAAAATCATAAACAAATTTAAAAATTATAAAAAAAAATTATTACAAATATTATAATATACAAATATTATAATATAATTAATAAATATTATAAAATTAATAAATATTATAAAATTAATAAATATTATAATATATTAAATATTATAATATATAATAAATATTATAATATAATTAATATAAAATTAATAATTAATATAAAATTAATAAAATAGATATAAGATATAAAATAAAAAAAGAGCATGTTGATTATAGCAAAAGTCAAGGGCAACAATCATTTTAGTTTATCATGGGTAAAGACACCATTGCTGACATAATAACCTCTATACGAAATGCTGACATGAATAGAAAAGGAATGGTTCGAATACCATCTACTAACATTACCGAAAATATTGTTACAATACTTTTACGAGAAGGTTTTATTGAAAACGTGAGAAAACATAGGGAAAGCAACAAATATTTTTTAGTTTTAACTCTACGGCATAGAAGAAATAGGAAAGGATCATATAAAACTATTTTAAATTTAAAACGAATCAGTAGACCTGGTCTACGAATCTATTCTAATTATCAACGAATTCCTAGAATTTTAGGAGGGATGGGGATTGTAATTCTTTCTACTTCTCGAGGTATAATGACAGATCGAGAGGCTCGATTAGAAAGAATCGGCGGAGAAATTTTATGTTATATATGGTAATCCTTCTGATATCCGAATTATATGAGAAACTTCCATACATTTTTGTGAAAAAAGAGAGAGAAAAAGCGGGTTTCTAATATCACTCCTCATACATTAGTTAATACATGAAGGGGTTTTAACTGGAATAGGAATAAAATAAAAAATGGATTCATGAGGGTTTAATTACTGAATCACTTCCCAATGGTATGTTCCAGGTTCGTTTCTATAATGAAAATATGATTCTAGGTTATGTTTCCGGAAGGATTCGACGTAGTTTTATACGTATACTACCGGTAGATAAAGTCAAAATGGAAGTAAGTTAAGTCATTTTGATTCAAGCGGAGAGCGTATAATTTATAGACCCCGGAACAAAGATTCAAATGATTAGACTGTTTTTCAACTTCAACATTCTTTTTTTTTTATGGGGATACAATTAGAAGTTAAAAATTTCAGGAAACCCTATTTTCTTCCAATAAATAGATTCGGAATTCAGTTAAGGAATGACAAATATGAAAATAAGGGCCTCTGTTCGTAAAATTTGTGAAAAATGTCGATTGATCCGTAGGCGTGGACGAATTAGAGTAATTTGTTCCAATCCAAGACATAAACAAAGACAAGGATAATATTTCCAAAAAACAAAAAAGGTGCTTTCTAAAACTAAAGGACCGGATGCACAAATAAAATCAACAAAATTATAACAATTATATTTATATATTTTTAATTATTATTTATATATTTTTAATTATATTTATTTATAATATAATATTTATTTATAATATATTTATTTATTTTTAATATATTTTTTATTTATTTTTAATATATTTATTTTTATTATTTATATTTAAATATTAATAAAAATTAAATATTAATAAAAATGAATATATAAAATTTAAATAATCGAAAAATAGAAAGGATCTGTTTTTGACCTGAAATGGATATATCCATATATCTCTGACTTATATTTATGAGATAATAAAATATGGGAAAACCTATACCAAAAATTGGTTCACGTAGAAATGGACGTATTGGTTCACGTAAGAATGCGCGTAAAATACCAAAGGGAGTTATTCATGTTCAAGCTAGTTTTAACAATACCATTGTGACTGTTACAGATGTACGGGGTCAGGTGATTTCTTGGTCCTCCGCCGGCACTTGTGGATTCAAGGGTACAAGAAGGGGGACACCATTTGCCGCTCAAACCGCAGCAGGAAATGCTATTCGGACAGTAGCGGATCAAGGTATGCAACGAGCAGAAGTCATGATAAAAGGTCCCGGTCTCGGAAGAGATGCGGCATTAAGAGCTATTCGTAGAAGTGGTATACTATTAAGTTTCATACGGGATGTAACCCCTATGCCACATAATGGATGTAGGCCCCCTAAAAAAAGACGTGTGTAAAAGGAAAAATAAACATTGAAGAGATTTCAAGAGAAATAAATAATTCAAGGATTTGGTCAAAATATATTACTATGGTTCGAGAGAAAGTAAGAGTATCCACTCGGACACTACAGTGGAAGTGTGTTGAATCAAGAGCAGACAGTAAGCGTCTTTATTATGGACGCTTTATTCTGTCTCCACTTATGAAAGGTCAAGCCGACACAATAGGCATTGCGATGCGAAGAGCTTTGCTCGGAGAAATAGAGGGAACATGTATCACACGTGCAAAATCTGAGAAAATACCACATGAATATTCTACCATAGTGGGTATTCAAGAATCAGTACATGAAATTTTAATGAATTTGAAAAACATAGTATTGAGAAGTAATCTGTATGGAACTCGGAACGCGTCTATTTGTGTCAAGGGTCCTGGATATGTAACTGCTCAAGACATCATTTTACCACCTTCTGTGGAAATCGTTGATAATACACAACATATAGCTAACCTAACAGAACCTATTAATTTGTGTATTGGATTACAAATCGAGAGGAATCGCGGATATCGTATAAAAACACTAAATACCTTTCAAGACGGAAGTTATCCTATAGATGCTGTATTCATGCCTGTTCGAAATGCAAATCATAGTATTCATTCTTATGTGAATGGGAATGAAAAACAAGAGATACTTTTTCTCGAAATATGGACAAATGGAAGTTTAACTCCTAAAGAAGCGCTTTATGAAGCCTCCCGGAATTTGATTGATTTATTTATTCCTTTTTTACATGCGGACGAAGAAAACTTAAATTTAGAAAACAATCAACACAAAGTTACTTTACCCCTTTTTACTTTTCATGATGGATTGGCTAAACTAAGGAAAAATAAAAAAGAAATAGCATTGAAATCGATTTTTATTGACCAATTAGAATTGCCTCCCAGGATCTATAATTGTCTCAAAAGGTCCAATATACATACATTATTGGAGCTTTTGAATAACAGTCAAGAAGACCTTATG